ATTTTACCGCGATGATTATTTTCTACTAACCATAAAGATATTGGAACTATATATATAATTTTTGGGATATGAGCTGCTATAGTAGGGTCAGCCTTAAGAATTTTAATCCGAACAGAACTAGGCCAACCAGGGTCATTAATAAATGATGACCAAGTCTATAACGTAATTGTTACAGCCCACGCTTTTGTTATAATTTTTTTTATAGTTATACCCATCATAATTGGAGGTTTTGGAAACTGACTAGTGCCCCTAATATTAGGGGCACCTGATATAGCTTTTCCTCGTTTAAACAATATAAGCTTCTGGTTATTACCCCCTTCATTTTTATTATTATTATCCTCTACAATAGTAGAAAATGGAGCTGGAACAGGATGAACAGTTTATCCCCCTTTGTCAAGAAATCTAGCCCACACAGGAGCTTCTGTAGATCTCACAATCTTCTCTTTACATCTAGCAGGGGTTTCTTCTATTTTAGGGGCCATCAATTTTATTACAACAATTATTAATATACGTACACAAGGTATAATTATAGAACGTATACCTTTATTTGTTTGATCTGTTAAAATCACGGCTATCCTTTTATTACTCTCTTTACCAGTCTTAGCTGGAGCAATTACAATACTATTAACGGACCGTAATTTTAATACATCCTTTTTTGACCCTGCAGGGGGAGGAGACCCAATCTTATACCAACACTTATTTTGATTTTTTGGACACCCAGAGGTTTATATCCTTATTCTCCCTGGGTTTGGAATAATTTCCCATATTATTAGACACCAAACAGGTAAGAAAGAACCATTTGGAACCCTTGGAATAATTTATGCTATACTAGCAATTGGAATCTTAGGTTTTGTAGTGTGGGCCCACCACATATTTACAGTAGGAATAGATGTAGACACACGAGCTTACTTTACGGCAGCTACAATAATTATTGCAGTCCCAACAGGAATTAAAATTTTCAGTTGATTAGCCACAATACATGGAGCTAAGTTAAATATAGATCCTTCTTTATATTGGGCTTTAGGATTTGTTTTTTTGTTTACTATTGGAGGCTTAACAGGGGTAATTTTAGCTAATTCTTCATTAGATATTGTTCTACATGATACTTATTATGTAGTAGCCCACTTCCATTATGTTCTATCTATAGGGGCAGTATTTGCTATTATTGGGGGGATAACCCATTGATTCCCTCTTTTTTTAGGAATTGCTATAAACCCTAAATGACTAAAAACTCATTTTATGATTATATTTATTGGGGTTAATCTAACTTTTTTCCCCCAACATTTCTTAGGCCTAAATGGGATACCCCGACGATACTCAGATTACCCTGATGCCTACACCTCATGAAATATTATTTCTTCATTAGGGTCTCTTTTATCTATTCTAGCTTTAATTTTTTTTATCCTAATTTTATGAGAAGGATTAATTTCTAAACGCCTAATTCTATTCTCTTCCCATATACCCTCCTCCATTGAGTGAAACCACCCACTACCCCCAGAGGACCATACATACACACAACTTAAAATCACTAACCAATAATGGCAACATGAAATAAAATTAATTTCCCAGATGCAGCATCTCCCATTATAGAACAAATAATATTTTTCCATGATCACACAATAGTAATTTTAACACTTATTACTATCTTAGTGGCATATATAATAACTAATAGACTTTTTAATAAAAATTTTAATCGCCTTCTATTAGAAGGACAAGAAATTGAGACATTCTGAACTATTATCCCCGCCTTCATACTAATTTTTATTGCATTTCCATCTTTACAAATTTTGTATATAATAGATGAAACAACAAATCCTAATTTAACAATTAAGACTATTGGGCACCAATGATACTGATCTTATGAGTACTCTGATTTTAAACAAATTTCTTTTGACACCTATATAACCCCATTAGAAGAAAATCAAATTAATTCTTTCCGGTTATTAGATGTGGATAACCGAACTATTATCCCAACTAACATCAACATTCGTATATTAATCACAGCAGCAGATCTCATTCACTCTTGAGCAATACCATCCCTAGGAATTAAAGCAGATGCTATACCAGGACGAATTAACCAAGTACCATTAATATCCTCCCGATCTGGAATTTTTTTTGGTCAATGTTCTGAGATTTGTGGGGCTAACCATAGCTTCATACCAATTGTAATTGAAAGTGTCCCAGTAAAAAACTTTATTAAATGAATTAATTCTTTGGACTAAAATTTATTAAACATTAAGTGACTGAAATATAAGTAATGGTCTCTTAAACCAATTAATGGAATTAACCCCCTTAATGAGCTAAGATAATAGTTAAATAAATAACAATATTATGTCAAAATATAATTGCCCCTAATTAAGCTTTTCTTAATCCCCCAAATATTTCCCCTAAGATGATGACTTCTAGCCTTAACCCCTTTCTTATTAATTTTTATTAATTTAATAATTATTCATTTTAACAAAACCCCCTATAATCCTAATCAAAAAGAAAATTTAATAATACAAATAGAAATAAATACTAGAATAAAATGACCATGATAACTAACTTATTTTCAACTTTTGATCCTTCAACATCTTCAATGTTTTCTTTAAATTGATTAAGACTAATAATCCCTACCCTGCTAATTCCCCTAAATTTTTGAATAAAAAAAACACGAAGTTTGCAACTAATTAACATTATCACAAACACCCTCCATATAGAATTTAAAAATTTATTAAATTGAACTTTTACTAAAGGAATTACTTTAATAATTATTACTACTTTTTGATTTATTGCATTAAATAACCTAATAGGGTTAATACCTTACATCTTCACAGCTACAAGCCACATAGCAATTACATTAATCTTAGCCCTACCAATCTGACTAACATTAATAATCTTTGGGTGAATTAAAAATACTAACAAAATATTTGCGCACCTACTACCAACAGGAACCCCTCCCGCATTAATAATATTTATAATCATAATTGAAACTATCAGAAATATTATCCGTCCTATTACATTATCAATTCGATTATCTGCAAATATAATTGCAGGCCATTTACTACTCACTCTTCTAGGTAATCAAGGAACAATTTTTAACATAAAAAACAATTTTTTTATTCTAAATACACAGATACTATTAATAATATTAGAATTAGCTGTAGCTTTAATTCAAGGGTATGTATTCATTATCCTAATTTCACTTTATACCACTGAAGTACATTAATGAAAAACTTTCACCCTTTCCATATTGTTGACCAAAGTCCTTGACCTTTAACAGCAGCCTTGGGGGCTTTATTTTTAACCTCAGGGATAACAAGTTGAATCCATATTAAAGCCCCCTTACTTAGAGTTATTGGATTAGCACTCCTTGTACTAACAAGTTATCAATGATGACGAGATATCCATCGAGAAGCCACTTTGCAAGGTCACCACTCAGCTAAAGTAATATTAGGGTTACAATGAGGGATAATTCTATTTATTGTATCAGAAATCTTTTTTTTTGTTTCTTTTTTCTGGGCATTTTTGCATAGAAGACTATCCCCTAATATCGAATTAGGCATAATATGACCCCCAAAAGGAATTAACCCTTTCAATCCCCTACAAATCCCTCTTCTTAATACCACAATTCTTCTCTCCTCAGGAATCTCCATCACCTGAGCCCACCATAGTATTTTAGAAAACAAATTTAACCAAGCTAAAAAAGCATTAAATATTACTATTTTATTAGGAGCTTACTTTACATTACTTCAAGCATGAGAATATATAGAAGCCCCCTTCTCTATTGCTGACTCCATCTATGGAGCTACATTTTTTGTAGCAACAGGATTCCATGGCTTACATGTTTTAGTAGGGACTACTTTCTTACTTGTAACCTTTCTACGATTAAAAAATCTCAATTTGTCTAAAACACATCACTTTGGCTTTGAAGCCGCTGCGTGGTATTGACACTTCGTAGATGTAGTATGACTTTTACTATATTCATTAATTTATTGATGAGGAGGTTATTTATTTAGTATAAATTAAAAGTACATTTAGTTTCCACCTAAAAAGTTTAAATGAAAAATAAATAATTTTGAGACTATTTTTAATATTCGCTTTAATACTAAGAATTTTAGTTATATTTTTATCTTCCAATATTGCCAAAAGACATTATAACCTCTTAGAAAAAATAACTCCCTTTGAGTGTGGATTTAACCCTTCGAATAAATCACGTGTTCCATTTTCCCTCCAGTTTTTTCTCATTGCTCTAATTTTTATTATCTTTGATATTGAAATTATTCTAATTATCCCAGCCCCCCTATTCTCTATAAAATCCTTACCTCTAAGTTTATCTATTACACTCCTTATTCTAATTATTTTTTTAGGACTATTACATGAATGGAAAGAAGGGAGATTAAAGTGAGTTTAAACCCAATACCCTATGTAACTAGGTTTGTATTTTAAATATTAATAAAACCTAACTTGCAATTAGAAAATGTGGTAACACCAAGCCTTTAATAAAAGTGAAATTAAATATCACATTCAGTTTCGACCAGAAAAATTGAGCTTAACTCTTATTTTAATTGAAACCAAAATTATTCTAGAGGTATCTTAATGTTAATAAGAAAATTGATTACTATCCTATTAAAAAGGTTAATTAAAATAAAGCCGCTAACTTTAAATTTGTTCATTAAACATAACCTTTTTATCTATAGTGTATCCTAACACTTAATCTTTTCATGATTAAAAAACCAAAATTATAAGTTAGATAAATAATATCCACAAGAATATTTTCTACTTTGATTGCTTCAAAATCATGTTATTTATTTAACTATACGAATAATAATTAAAGAATTAAAAAATATAAAAAGATTAGAAAAAATAGCACCACTTGGAAAGATAAAAAATTATATTGTATTTTTTGGCTCAAGCCCCCTAAATAAATTCTTAATTTAGAAAACCCTTTACCCCCTAACATTTCCCCTCAACCAACTTCTCCAGCTACTATTAAAAAACCTAAATAACAGTATAACCACGAAAATACCATTGAACTCAAATTTCTTAGAAATCATATCGTGGAAAAAAATATAAAGATAATATTTATTTTTAAAAATATTACTAAATTTTGTACAAAAAAATTATTTAATAAAAACCATAATAAAAAAATAACCCCGGCTAAAGTTATTAATTTTATAAAACTTCTTAGTAAAATTAAATTTCTATAATCAAATAATAACCAACTTATAGCTCTTCCAAAAAAAATTCCAAACACCCCCAATATAAATACAGAAATATTTATAAAAATATTTTCAGAATAATTAAAAATTATTCCCCCACCATAAGCCTTTAATAAAAGATTATAAATTAAACGATAAATATAAATAAGGGTAGAAAAAATTCCTAGAAAAAAAAAGAGGAAAAAAAAAAAAATTTTATCCCCCATTAAATATATTTCAATTACCATATCTTTTAAATAAAACCCGCAACTGAAAGGAATCCCCCCTAATCTTAAAAATCTTACTAATATCCCATAACCCAATATAGGAGAAAAATTAATAACACCACCCAACACCCGAATATCCTGGATACCCCCTACAGAATGAATTAAAGAACCCGCGCATAAAAATAATAAAGCCTTAAAAATAGCATGGGTTAATATATGAAAGTAAGCTACTTCTCACATCCCAATAGAAAGACTAAATATTATTAATGCCAATTGACTTAATGTAGAAAGAGCAATAACTTTTTTAAAATCTATTTCTAAACATGCTCCAACCCCAGATATAACTAAAGTCAATAAAGAAATATATATTAACCAATTTATAAAATTAATATTAATAAAAATATCATGAAAACGAATAAGTAAAAAAACCCCCGCTGTAACTAAAGTTGAAGAATGAACTAAAGAAGAAACAGGAGTAGGAGCTGCCATCGCGGCAGGTAACCAAGAAGAAAAAGGAAGCTGGGCACTTTTAGTTATAGCTGCTAAAATAATACAACAAAATAACCTATTAAATAAAATAGTATTTTCAAAAAAATGGTCCAAAAAAATAAAAGTTCATCCCCCAAGATTTACTAACCCTACAATTCCTAATAAAATACCAACATCCCCTACTCGATTTCTTAACACAGTAATTATACCCGCATTAAAAGAACGAGTATTTTGATAGTAAATTACTAACCCATAAGAAATTAGCCCTAACCCATCTCACCCCAACAGTAAACTTATTAAATTTGGGCTTAATACTAATAACCCTATTGAAAAAATAAATAAAAGAACTAAAAAAATAAACCGAAGTTTACTCCTATCTTCTCTTATATAACAATTTCTGTAGACAAAAACGGAGGAAGAAATTAATAAAACAAAAGAAAAAAAGACTACCCCTAATCAATCCAAAACTAAAAGAAAACCCCCTCTACCAACTCTACTAAAAAGCTCGTATTCATACAAATAAATTTTATTAAATAATAATAAATATAAACCAAAAAAAAAAAAAAAAAAAAAAAAGATTATTAGGAAAAAAGCTCAGACTATAAAAAGAGACACTGCTACGTGTAATGTTCTTCACATCATTAACTCCACAAATTAAAATTTTCAATTAAACTAACCTAGCAACCTAAAAAATCAAACTTAAATTTAAAACAATGAGCAATAAAGGGTAAATATGACCTCATAAAATTAAACACTCTTTAACACTAAGAGGGGGAGACGTACTAAAGACTCATACTTTCCCATGCTGGCTAATAGAAAATAAATAAAGAGAATAACAACCAGCTAAAAAAAATATTAACCCTAAAGGAACTATATAAAATAAGCTTACACTCACAATCCCAAAAGATAAAAATAATTCACCCAACAAATTCAAAAATGGTGGAGCTGCCATATTTCTCACACTTAAAATAAATCATAATAAACTTAAGCCCGGGAAAAGTATTATTAAACCCCGAATTATTAACAAACTTCGAGTGTGTAATCGTTCATAAACTATATTTACAATTCTAAAAAGCCCAGAAGAAGTAAAACCATGGGCTAACATAATAACTAAAGCCCCTATATAACCATAAATTCTTAGGCTAAAAACACCCCCTAAAAATATTCTTATGTGCCCCACAGAAGAATAAGCTACTAAACCCTTTATATCTCTTTGGGAAAGACAAACAATTCTTATAATAACTCCCCCTCCTAAGAAGAAGGATAAAATTAAATCTCCATATAAAATTAAGTAAGATAAAAATAGAGGAATAAATCGTAATATACCATATCCCCCTATCCTTAGTATTACTCCTGCTAAAATTATTGACCCAAATACAGGAGCTTCCACATGAGCTTTAGGTAACCATAAATGAACTAGGTACCCAGGTAGTTTAATAAAAAATGCCCCATTAATAAAAAAAAATAAAATATAAGGGAGTTCATAGGGGCATAAAGAAAAATAAAAAAAATTTAAAGAATGTAAAAAATTTAAACTAAAAAATAAACCTAGTAGAAGAGGTAAAGAACCAAACATAGTATAAAATAATATATAGAGCCCAGCCCGAAGTTTTTCGGGCTGGGCTCCATATCCCACAATTAAAAGAAGTAAAGGAATTAAAGAAGCCTCAAAAGAAAAATAAAATATTAAAGCATCATAAGTTAAAAAGGTTACTAAAAGGGTTAATAGCAGCAATAAACTCAAAAAAATGAAAGGAGAAAAATTAATTTTTTCACGGAATAAAATACCTCTCGAAAGCAACCCTAAGTAAACAATCCATAAAGTTAAAAACACTAAAATATAACCTAAGATATCGTATCCAAAAACTAAAGATAAATGGTTAACACCCTCACTCAAAGGAAATTTTAAAGCCCAAATTACTATAGATAAACATACAAAGGAACATAACACAAAAAAAGTTAACTGGGAACTCAATAGGATCAAGGAAAAATTAAATAATAAAAATCCTAACATCGTAATAATATTAATAAATGACATATATCCCCCCCATACCCTTTTACTAAACTAACTAATAATCCTAACCCTAAACTCCCCTCACAAACAACAACAAATAAATAGAGTATCGTTAAGATACAATTATTTATCCCCCCCCCAAGACTAATTATTAAGGAAGTAAAAATCCCTAGTATTAAAAATTCCAGACTCAAAATTATTACTAAAATATGATTCTGGCTTATAATAATACATAACAACCCCCCTAAAAATAAAGAAAAAACATATAAATTTAAAATTATCATTTTAACCGCTTCTTTAATAGTTTAAATAAAACATTAGTTTTGTAAACTAAAATTGAAATTTTCTTAAAGAAGTTTAAGAAGGCCAAAAAGCTACTTTAATTCCCAAAACTAATATTATTTATTTAACTACCTCTTATAACTATTAGAATAATTTTAATAAACACTCTCATAATAATAAGAATTTATACTAATCATCCCCTAATTTTAATTATTAGCTTAATTTTATGTACCCTGCTAGTGTCAATAAAAAGTTTTACATTTACAAAAATCTCTCTTTTTAGCTACATAATTATCCTCTTAATACTAGGGGGACTCATTATTCTTTTTATCTATATAGCATCTATAGCCCCTAATGAAGTAATTCAAACAAAAAATTTTAAGGCCATTTTAATTTTAACCATTTTTATCATTTTATTTATAATAAGATTTGATACCCCCACCAACTATAATTCTATTAAAGCAATAGAAATTCTAATACTAATATATAACCCCATAATTATTTTTATTGCTGCTACTTATCTATTTGTGACATTAGTAGCAGTTGTTAAAGTGACAAAAATTCCCGAAGGTCCCTTGCGGTCCAACTTTTAAATGAAATATCCTCTACGAAAAACTCACCCTATTATTAAAGTTATTAATTCTGCCTTAGTTGATTTACCAGCCCCGGCTAATATTTCCTACTGATGAAATTTTGGCTCAATACTAATTCTTTGTTTAATCATCCAAATTATTACTGGAATTTTCCTAGCCATACATTATACTGCAGATATTAACCTAGCTTTTAACTCCCTATCCCATATCATACGAGATGTTAATATAGGTTGGATATTCCGATTCATACATGCTAATGGGGCTAGTCTATTCTTTATTTGTATCTATACCCATATTGGGCGAGGAATCTATTATGGATCCTACAAATCAATTACAGTATGAATAACAGGGGTAATTATTTTATTCATTCTAATAGCCACAGCTTTCTTAGGCTATGTTCTTCCATGGGGTCAAATATCTTTTTGAGGGGCTACAGTAATTACTAACTTATTTTCAGCCATTCCATATATTGGTTCAAGACTAGTAACTTGGCTTTGAGGGGGATTTTCTGTGGATAATCCTACTTTAACACGATTTTTTACCCTTCACTTTTTAATACCTTTTATTTTAGTAGCAATCATTTTTATACACATTGTTTTTCTTCACCAGAAAGGTTCAAATAACCCGCTCGGGTTGAAAAGTGAGGGGGATAAAATTCCATTTCACCCTTATTTTACTATTAAAGATATATTAGGTTACACTATTGTGCTATTAATATTTTTTTCTCTAATTTTAATTTCCCCCAATCTTTTAGGAGACCCAGAAAATTTCAATAAAGCTAATAGCCTAGTAACTCCCCTACATATTCAACCTGAATGATATTTTTTATTTGCTTATGCTATTCTTCGGTCAATTCCTAATAAATTAGGAGGAGTATTAGCACTAGTAGCTTCTATTGCCTTTTTAACCTTATTCCCTGCTATAAAGAGAAATTTCCAAAGTTTACAATTTTACCCTTTTAACCAAATCCTCCTTTGAGCATGAATTAATTTAATTATTTTACTAACTTGAATTGGAGCCTCCCCAGTAGAACCCCCTTTTCTACTAATAGGACAAATATTAACTTTAGCTTATTTTTCTTATTTTATTATACACCCCCTGCTGATAAAAACTCAGGATAAACTTTTAATAAATTAATCATTTAGCTAAATATTAAGCATTTGTTTTGAAAACATTTTATAGATAAAATCTAATGATTTTCAAATTTTGAACCATAAAATAAAATTCAACCCAAACATAAACAAAAAATAACCCAGAGTTAACGGTAGAAAACTTTTTCAAGCCAAAAACATTAACATATCATAACGATAACGAGGGAAAGACCCGCGAACCCAAAGAAAAAAAATTATAAGAACCAAAACTAACAATGGGAAAAAAATATTAGAGGACAAAAATAAATAAAGGGTTAGAATACTTATAAAAATAATATTAGAATATTCAGCAATAAAAATTAAAGCAAAACCTCCCCCTCCGTACTCAATATTAAAACCGGATACTAACTCTGACTCCCCCTCCGCAAAATCAAAAGGACTTCGATTAGTCTCAGCAAGGCAAGAAATTAACCAAATAAAAAATAAAATAAGAAATAAAAATAGTTTATTCGCACCCAAAGTACTTAAATCTATTAAAGTATAATTGCCAGAAATTATTACTAAACATAAAAGGACTAAGGCTAATCTAACTTCATAAGAAATAGTTTGAGCCACAGCCCGATAACACCCTAACAACCCATAAACTGAATTTCTTCTTCACCCACATCCCAATAGGGGATAAACGCCTAAGCTAGACAGAGTTAAAAACAGAATTAAACCAAAGCCTAAAAAAGAGTTCTCTCACGGGAAAAGAAATAATATTAGGTATAAAAAAGATAACAACAAACCTAAGATAGGGCTTAAATAGTACAAACATTTATTTCTAAAAACAGGTCAAATTTGTTCCTTAGTTATTAACTTTAACCCATCAGCAAAAGGTTGTAATAAGCCTAAAACCCCCACTTTATTAGGGCCTTTACGAATTTGAATATAACCCAAAACTTTTCGTTCTAGTAAAGTATAAAAAGCTACTCTTACTAAAATACATAATAAAAGAAAAATGTAACTTAAAACTATAATTATTAAAGAGAAAAATATTTCTATAATTGAAGCTTAAATTCAATGCACTTAATCTGCCACATTAATTTTTATACCGCCGCGGCGGCTGGCACGTCTTTCGCCAGTATAATAAACTTTAATCTATTTATAAATTTTTTAATATATAAATCTTAGGCCTCCTTTATTCTATCTAAAAATCAGATAAAACTTTAAAGTTATAATAAAACTTTAAGCTAAATTTAAACTGTTTAATATAATCAATGAAAACTAAGTTTTCATTATCTCTAATTTTTTTTTAAAAGTCTTAAAATTAGAGATAATGAGAAATAATAGGTTAAATACTTATAACATGGATCAAAAAATTAGTATTAATATGGATAACGTATATATTAATAAGTAGGGAGAGCCTCATGACAATTTTTTTAGATGTCTAATGTTTTCTTTTTAATCTTTTTTGTCGGGTTTGTATTTGATCTCCGTTATTAGTAGAATTTTCATTTTAACTTTAATTTTCTAAAAAGAAACATTAAAGCTAATTTTAAATTATTTTTTATATAACATTTAAAGGATCCTAATTATAATAAGTTATAATAAAATAAATTATTATTTGAGTTTTTTAAAATCTCCTAATTAAATCCTAAATTTAACTCAATCTATCTGACAAAATAATATTTTCATTTGATTAAAAAGAGTTAAACTTTATTAGCTTTATCATAGCTACCCTTTATAATTATAAGGTACTTTTTAAAAAATTAAGTTTAATGAACTAACCCATTTCTTTTATCTTCAAAAAATAAAGTGCTATTAACACTAAAACTTAACCAAATTAATTAAAGCTTATAAAGAATCTGTCCGTTTAAATTTTAGTAAAATTAAAATAATATTATTTTTACAAAACTTTTCTACTTATAGGTCCTTTCGTACTATATAAATAAATGTATATACTAGAGATAGAAACCAACCTGGCTCACACCGGTTTGAACTCAAATCATGTAAAAATTTAATAGTCGAACAGACTAACTTATAAAGCATCTACACCTTATAGAAATTTTAATTCAACATCGAGGTCATAATCTTATTCTTCGATTTGTACTCCCTAAATAAATTATGCTGTTATCCCTAAAGTAACTTATTCAAATTATCACTAAAAATGGATCAATAATGCTAACGTACTTAGTTTTAATTTAAGCTACCGCCCCAGTAAAATTTTATAAAATTATTTAAGTAAGTTAATTCACCTAACTAAAAATAAAATAAAGCTTTATAGGGTCTTATCGTCCCCTAATAAAATCTCTGCATTTTTACAAAGAATTCAATTTCAATTCTAACCTTAAAAACAGTTGCCCCCCGTTAATCCTTTCATACGAGATCCCAATTAAAAACCAAATGATTATGCTACCTTTGCACAGTCAATATACTGCGGCTATTAAACTTTTAAATCATGGAGCAGGACTTACTTTAAAATATTCCTTAAAGAAATGTTTTTGGTAAACAGACGAGAATCTTTTTTGCCTAATTCTTTTAAGGTATTTAAATTATTAATTGTTAAAAAATTTAATTTTTTTTAAAAAAAATATTTACTAAAAATTTTCTACTAATAATTTCATTATTAAATAAATTAATTATTTAATTTTGTATCCCCATAATAATTTAATAAAAATTTATTTGTAATTGTTATTACACAATTAGCAACTATAAAGCCTAACTATTAACTTTTTAAATTCTATATAAAACATAAATTAATAAGCTTAACCCTAATAATTGATTTACTTAAAATTACTTATTTTAAGCAATTATCTAAAATAATTTATAAAAAAACCAGATAACAAAAAATACGAATAACATCTCACTCCTATAAACCTTTTGAATTAATTTTTGACACAATTAAATTATTAAAATTTATAGCTCATTTTTATTCGGGAAAATAAAAAAAATTAAATTTTTTAAAATTCCCTGATACAAAAGGTAATTTGGGTAAAAATAGCTTTTTAAAAAATTTAACATTAACCTTCTCAGTTATACCTTTAAATAATATTTCTTAAATTATTAATTTACCAAAATTTGATCAAAATATTTTTTTTACCACATTTCACTAATCATCAATAAAAATTAATTTTATTAAAATACTCTATACTGGATAAAAGAGACCAACTTAATGTAAATAAGTAGCTAGTTCAGCTTTATTTTACTTTCTAGATTCAAGTTCCCTTAAATCTACTTTGTTACGACTTATCTAATTTTAAATATCAGAGCGACGGGCGATATGTGCATGTTCTAGAGCCTAATTCAGAATAACTTATTAATTTAAACTTACTAACAAATCCAATTTCAAAATATAATTTCTTATAAAATTCTAAAATTCTACTTAATGTAACTCACCTCAACCTTTAATATAAACCACACCTTGATTTGAAGTAAAAGCTTAATCAAAACTTATTAGAAAACTCAAAATTTTTATTAAAGTAATCTGAAACAACAACGGTATATGAATGTTGACTAAAGTAAGATTATTTGGGGATTATCAATAACAGGGCAAGTTCCTCTATAAAGTTAAAACACCGCCAAAATTTTTAATTTTCATACTTAGTTTACTCCTTAAGAATTTTTAACTTAGAATAAAAGGGTATCTAATCCTTGTTTTTCTCCTAAATTTTTAGAGGAAACAAGAGTATAATTATTATTATTTTTAATTTCACCTAAAAATAAATCTACTTATAAAATTTTATTTTCCCCCTCCTAATTACAAACTTTATTTAATACTTCTCGTCTAACCGCGGCGGCTGGCACGTCTTTCGCCAGTATAATAAACTTTAATCTATTTATAAATTTTTTAATATATAAATCTTAGGCCTCCTTTATTCTATCTAAAAATCAGATAAAACTTTAAAGTTATAATAAAACTTTAAGCTAAATTTAAACTGTTTAATATAATCAATGAAAACTAAGTTTTCATTATCTCTAATTTTTTTTTAAAAGTCTTAAAATTAGAGATAATGAGAAATAATAGGTTAAATACTTATAACATGGATCAAAAAATTAGTATTAATATGGATAACGTATATATTAATAAGTAGGGAGAGCCTCATGACAATTTTTTTAGATGTTTAATGTTTTCTTTTTAATCTTTTTTGTCGGGTTTGTATTTGATCTCCGTTATTAGTATAATTTTCATTTTAACTTTAATTTTCTAAAAAGAAACATTAAAGCTAATTTTAAATTATTTTTTATATAACATTTAAAGGATCCTAATTATAAAATTTACTAAAATAGAAATCTTTTATATATATATTAATTATAATTTACAATTTTTAATAAAGTAAGCTAAAAATTTATTAAGCTTTTAGGCCCATACCCTAAAGATGAGATTATTCTCCTTTCTTAAATGAAATTAAAACCCTCATCAATCTCCTTTATTTTAATAATAATACTAGGAAGAATTATCTCCTTAAGAGCTAATTCTTGGTTCCCAATTTGATTAGGGATAGAGATAAATATTATTGGATTTATCCCCCTAATAATTGATAAAAAAAATATCTTCAGAACAGAAGCAGCATTAAAATATTTTATTATTCAATCTATCAGCTCTTCTTTATTACTACTCATAAGAATTCAAAATAACTTTTATATACTATCATCTCAATTTATTAATCTAGCTTTAATTACAAAACTAGGAGCTGCCCCCTTTCATTTTTGGGTCCCTTCTGTGGCTAAAAATTTATCCTGACTCAATATGGGGGTCCTACTGACGTGACAAAAATTAGCTCCTCTAGTTATTATTAATATAAATACAACTATCTCTTTAGACATATTATTAGTTATTTTATTATCATTAATAATGGGTTCTCTAGGGGGTCTCTACCAAACCAATATAAAAATAATAATAGCTTTCTCCTCCATCTCCCACATAGGATGAATTATAGGAGCAATAATAGGAGGGATAAATTTAATATTATTATACTTTCTAATTTATTCCTTTTCTTTAATAATAACATTAATTATATTAGCTACTTTTGGTATCTATAATATTAATAAATCTTTTCTTACAAGAAAAAAAAGAAAACTATTAATCTATATAAATATATTAAATCTAGGAGGGATACCCCCTCTCTTAGGATTTTTCCCAAAAATATTTACCCTTATAATATTAATCAAAATAAATTTTGTGTTAATTTCCTTTACCATAATTATTAGAGCTATCATTAATTTATTCTTTTACTTAAAATTAACTTATTCTGCGCTAAATATAAATCATTTTACAAAAAAAAATTCAATTAGAATTAAATACCCTCCCATAATAACTTACTTAGTATTAGGAGGGGTATTAACTTTAATAATATATTAAAGCTTTAAGTTAAGTAAACTATGAACCTTCAAAGCTCAAATTAATTAAAAATTAAGCTTTAGAAAAATCTCCTTAAAATTTGCAATTTTAAATTCTAACATAAAATACAAAGCCAATAATCTGTAATCTAGTAAAAGGTTTAAGCCCATAAATAAATTTACAATTTACCTCTTTTTATCAGAC